TAATCGAGATTCCTTGCCGATACTATAATAAAAAAGAAATCTATTCAATGAATAGCAGCATAAGATCCATTGAGTTCTCTTCGCACTCCTTTGTGAAAGAGTAGAATGAGAAAGCTAATGAATCTTAAACCCATTGATAAAAAGAAAAAAAGAGGATAAATACTATAGTTAGTGAATAAAAGAGGGTTTGGGGATAGAGGGACTTGAACCCTCACAACTTATAAAGTCGACGGATTTTCCTTTTACTAGAAATTTCATTGTTGTCAGTATTGACATGTAGAATGGGACTCTCTCTTTATCCTCGTCCGATTAATCCACTTTTTAAAAGATCTCGAAAACTATGAATTGAAGGATTTGATTACTCAATATTCGATTGGAATGGGTTCACAATAATTCTAAAAAAATTCAGAATTTTCTATTTCATAATCATTCCTAATTTCATTCTAAAAAAGAATAAAGAACCTATATTATGATATGGGTTCCGTGATTAATCGTTTGCTATGTCAGTATCTATACGTGTGTATTAGATGTATAAAGCCCTTACTTTCTCTAAATTTAGAGAGAGTTCCACTACCAACACAACGTAATCAACTCGATTCGTTAGAACAGCTTCCATTGAGTCTCTGCACCTATCCTTTTCCTTTGGATTCTAGTTCGAGAACCACTTGTTTTCTCAAAACACGGATTTGGCTCAGGATTGCCCTTTTTTAATTCCAGGGTTTCTCTGAATTTGGAAGTTACCACTTAGCAGGTTTCCATACCAAGGCTCAATACAATCAAGTCCGTAGCGTCTACCGATTTCGCCATATCCCCATTTTCCTTTTCTTTGATTGAGACCTGGATTCCTTGTGTAATTTCATCCATCTCTTAGTTTTTTTTGGAATCGTTGAATTAATTACTCGACGTAGTCTAGCAGTTCGTCTCTATTTGACAGACCCTGCTTATTGCAATTCAGAATTGAATTGATTCTATCGTTGATGTATTTGCAATTCAATCCGAATCAATATATCCCAAAGTTTTTCTCTCCCCCACCCCCCCCCGCCTTTCTTTTTTAGAGTATTCAAAATCATACTATAACGCTTGATATTCATTCTTTTTTTTTTTTCTAATCAGAATTAGCAATTTCATTTGCTATGATTCTATGTTCTCCTTAGTGAAATATTAATCATTAAATTATTAAGAAATAACAAAAAAAACAAAATATCTCAAAAAATGTCTATAATGATCGAATGAAAATGCCAAGAAATTCGCATTTTCTCTTTATTATATCTTTCATCATATATATTATTCTTTTCTATGTATTAGATTACTCTTCCGAGCCATATCAAATTGAAAATATCTGAAATCAAATTCAATATAGAAATTGGAATGGATTCTATTCTATTAGAAAAATCAATTTGCGAATTAGAGAAATAAAAAGAAAGTTCAAAAATTTCTATAATCCTATTTAAGGATATCCTCCAGTTAAGCATATCAAGTTAACTTTATCTTTATGAAGTTCTAGTATTTTTTTCTAAGTAGAACTTCCAATTTCGAACTAGTTAATAGCTAAGATTAATAATTAAGATCTGACATTTTACGGATTTCCTATACTATACATATTTCTATTTGTTACACTATTTCTGTTATGTAAGCCCACTTAGCTCAGAGGTTAGAGCATCGCATTTGTAATGCGAGGGTCATCGGTTCAAATCCGATAGTCGGCTTTTTTCTATATCGATGTTCCATGAACAAGAATCTCTCTTTTTCTCTTTTTCTCCGAATTAAATGGAGAATCCAGGATCTATTATGTGGTTCTACCTTACAATTTTGCTAGATACAAAACAATAAAATAAATAATATATATACAAAAAATCCAGATGTTGATGAAATTCCATTTTTTGTGGTACTTTAGTAGATTTTACTCTGTTTATCCTTTAGTTTAATTCAGTTTTAATTTTGATGTATTCTGTAATGTAAATACAATGAAATTAATTGTGTAAAATGAAATTTCAATAAAATAAACAAGGAGTCTTCATGTCCCGTTATCGAGGACCTCGTTTAAAAAAAATACGCCGTCTGGGAGCTTTACCAGGACTCACTAGAAAAACACCTAAATCCGGAAGTAATCTGAAAAAGAAATTCCATTCTGGGAAAAAAGAGCAATATCGTATTCGTCTTCAAGAAAAACAGAAATTGCGTTTTCATTATGGTCTGACAGAACGACAATTACTTAGATATGTACATATCGCTGGAAAAGCAAAAAGGTCAACAGGTCAGGTTTTACTACAATTACTTGAAATGCGTTTGGATAATATCCTTTTTCGATTGGGTATGGCTTCAACCATTCCTGGGGCCCGGCAATTAGTTAACCATAGACATATTTTAGTTAATGGTCGTATAGTCGATATACCAAGTTTTCGTTGCAAACCCCGAGATATTATTACTACGAAGGATAACCAAAGATCAAAACGTCTGATTCAAAATTCTATTGCTTCATCCGACCCGGGGAAATTGCCAAAGCATTTGACGATTGACACATTGCAATATAAAGGACTAGTTAAAAAAATCCTAGATAGGAAGTGGGTCGGTCTCAAAATAAATGAGTTGTTAGTTGTAGAATATTACTCTCGTCAGACTTGAACTTAACGAAAAAAGGAAAAGTTCATAGAATTTTCTTCCCCTTCCCCTTTCCCCGAACTAAATCGACCTAAGGCCCTTAATTCGTATTTTCCCATTCAACTAGCATAAATGGATTAACCCTAGGATCCTTTTTTCTTTTTTGTTCTTTCCTCTATGTGTATTTTACATACCACAGTAATTTACTATAAAAAATTTCTATTAAATAAAGGTATTATTGCTGGAATAAATTGTTATTTGATTTGATACATTGTGATCGTTAACGTTGATCAATTAAGAGAAACGGAAAGAGAGGGATTCGAACCCTCGGTAAACAAAAGTCTACATAGCAGTTCCAATGCTACGCCTTGAACCGCTCGGCCATCTCTCCTACATAATCTTATTATGGAAAATAAACTAAGTGAATAGCGAGTTTTCCTATTCCTGCAGTACAGGTACAACCACAACGGCTCGGGGGTTCCATGGTTCTATTGGAAAAATTCCTTTTCATCTAAGTGGAAGGATCCAGGATTTTTTTACTAGGAATTCCGCTCCCTCGAAAAGTTTTAGTTTGGGTTTTCCCCAAACCAAAGAAAAAGAGAATGGAAGAATTCTTCTTATTCCATAATAAAATAGAGGAACCCTAGAATTCTGTTTGCATAAGGTACGCTACGCCATACAATCGAAATCTAAAAAAGGGTATGAGACAATTAATGACTTTGAAAACGCGAAATAGCTGATGAGAGAAGTTATTGTTGAGAAATAGAAAAGTGGAATGAAATCCAATCTTAGTCAAATATTTCATATCTCTTCTTGTCCAAACAGAAGGAAAAGGAGACAATTTGAGCTGAGCGGAAAATCCATACCTCTCTTATCCATTTAGAGCATATGGATCGATCGATTTATAAGAATCGAATGTGTTTGTTTTTATGTTATTTTGTGAAGAAATGAAAACAATTCTATATAGAATGGGTTGGGAATTATGCCTAGATCCCGTATAAATGGAAATTTCATTGATAAGACCTCTTCAATTGTAGCCAATATTTTATTGCGAATAATTCCGACAACCTCAGGGGAAAAAAGGGCATTTACTTATTATAGAGATGGTGCGATTTGACTCTTTTTTTTTTTTTTTTTTTTTTTTAGCCCTACCTACACCTCAGTCTTACGAGAAAGAGAGGGGGTTCGCATAGAGAGAACAAAATTAGTAAAGGAAACCCACGCTTGGGGAAGGTGAGGTGAACTAACAATTCCTTCTGTCGTGTATCCTCGATTGATGCGGCCTCAGATGCTTCAATTGTAGATTTGAGTATTGAGCGAAAGGTTACACCTACAGGATAGGTTCTGTATTACAGGCCAATCCTACTCTACTAGTACCATACCAATAGGCAGCATAGGGGAGAAAAGCACTACACCTAGAAATAGGAATCAACAAGAGAAAAACTTTGTTAGAAATTAGCCCTTTCCTGATCGGTATCAGGGCTGGGAAGAATGGTTGGGATAACAAACAACCATCAGGTTTGTACTTTGGATACCCCTATAACCATCAAAGATCGTTGAAGTGGCTAATTCCTCTAAATAGGAGGCGTTGAGAACAAAGAAATTCTTGGAGCTATCGTTTTCCTCTAGCATTAATAGAATTCATTGGTGTTAAGAAAAACCTCTTGCGGGAAGGTTGGCTAGAGATTTCTTGGAAAAATACCAGCCCCTTTCGGTTCATAATAAGATGGGACTAATTCTATTTTTATTCTATAGATTATTTCGCTTAGTACTATGTACAGAAGGGAGGAGCCGTATGAGATGAAAACCTCATGTACGGTTTTGGAACGGAGATTTTTTGAATAGAATGAACGACCGTAACGGATGTTGGCTCAATCCGAAGGAAATTATGCGGAAGCTTTGCAGAATTATTATGAAGCTACGCGACTAGAAATTGATCCCTATGATCGAAGTTATATACTCTATAATATAGGCCTTATACACACAAGCAATGGAGAGCATACAAAGGCTTTGGAATATTATTTCCGGGCACTAGAACGAAACCCCTTCTTACCGCAAGCTTTTAATAATATGGCCGTGATCTGTCATTACGTGCGACTATCTCCACTATAGAAAGAAGAAAAAAAAAGAAAGGATCAAATTTTCTAGTAAATACTAGAAAAAGGGCTTTCTACATAGGGATCGTCAAAACAACGATTTTGCCCTATCAGCTGTAGGAAGGAAGGACACTTCACGAGAATCAAAATAGGAAGAAAGTATGGCCTATACTACTACTCTATGGATAAAGTTCCCAAATTGATAGAGAAAGCACCGTAAAGATCCATTAGTGAGCGACTGGGTCGATACAACTAAAAAAAACTGCTTACTTATCCCATGATATGGGGCAAAATTTAGGAATCTGC